AGATGCCCGGAGAGGCATCCTTTCCTTGTTTGTTGGGTTGGTTCACGCGCGCGCAAACGAGCACCAGCTGCAACAGCAGGGAACTATGACCAATAGAGTCAGACACTTAGCTACATCCGCACGCCAAAGGAATGTGGTTCTGGTTGAGGCTTTCTTTCCCTTATAATTATAAGGGGGCGCGGGACGTTCGCGGAGTCCGCGCCTTCCGTACCACCACAAGACTGGTCGTTCTTGGGCGGATCCCGCCCCTAAACATAAGGGATAGGGGGAAGGTGGCCGGGCCTATCATATCAAAAGGGTTGTAGAAAGAAAACCCGGCCACCTATTTCATTCGACGTTCCGGGGCAGGGGCCCGCCCGATTCGACCGACTTTTGGATAACAGCGAGCTGATCCGCTTTTCTTTTTGATCAAGGAAAAAGCCCAGTCAGCCACCAACTCGGTGCGGGTCACGTGACCTACAGCTCGGCCTTCGCTTTTTGAGGCTTCCTCTACCCACATCTCTATGTGCCCGCAGCACTTCCATATGGAGAAGAAAGATAGGCTTACCATGTTCCATCAATAGCACCTAACCTATGCCGATTTTGGCGGACCGTGCTCCACCCCGGTGAACTCATGCGGTTCCGACGTGCCCAGAGGTCAGAGGCGAAATCCGTTCACGGTCCGTAGGACCAAGACCATTCGAAGGTGGGTGGCCCGCCCCGCCTAAAACAGTCATCTTTGACTGGGCTTACACACATTCGCTCACTTACGCTGTCCCCCCTCAGCTCACCCTAGCCCCGGGCCTTTTGCTCTTCTAACGTAAGCTCCAAGGCTTCACACCAAGTCTTCACTGACATAATATGCATGCTTAAGTAGGGTCAGGCGGAACCGTTGTTGCCTGATGGGAACTTCCCCCATATTGCTATCAATGTCTTCATGTCGCACGACCTCTTAACATTACACCACTGAATCCCCAATCCTTTGCTTGCTGTGCAGTGACAGTACCAATATCCACTAATCGTTGTTTCCAAATACGGTTGCCGGTTGACATCTCTTCTAATTCGTCGATACGAGAAGCAAATTGTTGTGTGGAGGAATCAATATCTCGACATAAGCCAAGAGGCAGATCTTGTGCCACTCCACCTGGTCGTATGAAACTGGCATGCATCCTGGCTCCCGAGACTCTTTCATAGAATTCCAACAATTTCTCCCGCTCCTCAGAAGCCCACAGGAACGGAGTTGATGCTCCCACATCCATAGCATGAGTAGTTAAAGCAAGTGAATGATTTGAAATTCGAGTTATTTCACGGAATAACACTCGTATATATTGAGCTCGTAATGGTACCTCGCAATTCAAAAGTCTCTCTACGGCTGAAGAATGAGCGTGTTCTTGGGCCATCATAGAAACATAGATAGGGTCGACGACGGAACGAACAACGAAACTTTTCGACAGCTTTTTCGTACACGTTCACTTGCATCACATACACAAGTGCTCTCTGAACCGTGCAATAAGGTCACCCATAACACGGCTCTCCCACTTGAGTTACCTTAGCCCCAGGCTATGCTATTCAATGATATTGGAAAAATGGCAGCGTAACGGAACAACTAGTATTGAAAGCTGGTCGCCTTTTGAGGGAGGGAATTTCAATAGGAGCCCCACTTCCCTCTTTGCGACCTCATCACTTCAATTTAAGCGCAAACCCATTTCTTTCTTAGTCACCGGGCGGAGCGCACCTTTGGTACTTCAGTAGGGCAAGCTCTTTGATATTGACTTCTTTCGTTTGGTAGGGCGACGAAAGGCTACTTCAATCTAGGAAACAGCCGGAACCTCGAGAGGGTCGCCTTTGGAAGCCTTCGCCGGTAACCAAAGCGTATCGTTCCCGCAACCACTTTGGTACTTTGCTTATAGCTTTTTTAGGTTATGCAATAGAAGGGAGGCTTAGCTCTGGATCCCCCCTGCTTGCAGAAATGAATGTATCAGAAGGGTTCTATTTCCGGGCCGGGCGGGAGGTGAAGGCCATAAGAGAGCCCTCCTGGCAAGGAAGAGAGGAAAAAGGCGCTGTCATCTATCTCGACCAGTTTCCCGAGGCGTTGGAAATCCAGACCGGCTCAGAGAATCACTGGCGGCTATTTAGCCCTTCGTTTCGCCAACAAAACAAAGAAGTCATCCTTGACGATTTCCCATTCCTTCCCTGCTGAGCCGCCTCTCTTCGCCATTCGAAGTACTACCTCTGCCTTCCCTTTCTATAACATCCCCAGGCGCCCTCCTTTCCAATCACTAAGAAAAAATCAATACCAATCAAAGCCCTATCTAAGTAAAGCTTCGTCTGTTCTTTTTCCGGCCCCAGGGGGGTTTACTCGACCCATTCCCCAGTCTCCCGCACTGCTCAAGTAAGTGTGCGACTCCGTATGAGGACCTCCTTCCCTTCTGCCCACTCTCCGTTCACACAGTTCTCAAAGCAGAGGAGGAAGGGTGGGCAGCAGGTACCACGAGCCCTCTGTCCCACACATCTATCCAGA